GGTACATGTTTTCTTAAACCTCCCATAAGAATAATATTCTGACTTTTAGAGGGAGAATAGCCAACAACCCCTTCCATTGAATGAATAACAGATCCGGATCCTAAAAATAACAATGCTTTGGAATAGGCATGAGTAATCAAATGAAATAAAGCACTTTGATAAGACCCCATACCAAGAGCTAACATCATATAACCCAATTGAGACATTGTAGAATAGGCTAAACCTCTCTTAATATCTTTTTGAGCAAGAGCTAACGTAGCTCCTAATAAAACAGTTATTATTGCTATCAACGAGATGAAATTCATTATGGAAGGTATAACTATGAAAAGAGGAAGAAGCCGAGCTACAAGAAAAATTCCTGCCGCTACCATAGTAGCAGCGTGTATAAGAGCGGAAATCGGAGTAGGCCCTTCCATAGCATCGGGCAACCATACATGAAGGGGAAATTGTGCAGATTTAGCAACGGCACCACCAAATACCAGAACAGCACACAAAGTAACAAATAAAAAATTGACCTGGTTATTAGAAATTAAGTCATTGAATATTTCGAATAAATCCTCAAATTCGAAACTACCCGTTATCCAATAAAAACCTAAAATTCCTAATAATAAACCAAAATCCCCTACACGATTTGTTACAAAAGCTTTTTGGCAAGCATTTGCTGCTTGAGGTCGTGTGAACCAAAATCCTATTAATAAATAGGAACACATTCCAACCAATTCCCAAAAAATATAAATTTGTACCAAATTCGAACTAGTAACTAATCCTAACATGGAAGCACTGAAAAAACTCATATAAGCAAAAAATCTCAAATATCCTTGATCATGAGCCATATAATTATCACTATAAATAAGAACCAAAATTCCAACGGTAGTTATTAACATTGACATAATAGAAGTAAGTGGATCTATCAAATAGCCGAATTCTAAAGAAAAATCGTTAGTAATGATCCAAGACCATACATATTGATAGCTAGAATTGCTATTTATTTGCTGAATAGACAGATTCATTGAAAAAATCATGACTATACTTAACAATAAAACACTATGAAAAGCCCACATGCGACGCAAATTTTTTGTTGCCGTCGGAAAAATAAGAAGTCCCACCCCTACTAATATAGGAACGGGAAGTGGGATGAAGGGTATGAGCCACCCGTATTGATATGTCTGTTGCATAAAAAGCTTTTTGAATTATGAATTTCCTAATTTATTGTTTCTGATTAATGGGATCTTACCTGTTTTAAAGGAGTCAAAAAAGTCAAGATATGAACTAAGTTAAACAAATTTAAATAGAAATTTATAAGCCTTTCCTCTTACTTTACTTATACTTAAATTATACTTATTTACTTATTCTTAACTTTCTTTATCTTTATTTATTTATTTTTATTATAAATATTTCAAATATTCAATTCAAAGCAAGAAGTTAGATTTGTTGAAATAGTATAAATGATATAAAACTAAAACAGAGTAATTCGTAATTTTTTTTTTCCAATTTGCAAATTAAACCGACCCCATTTAACCGGTTAATAAAAAAGAAAATGAAAACGGAAAGTTGAATTCTTTTTTTTTTTTTATTATTATTAAGATTGAATTTGATTCCTATGGTGCAACAGATTCTACAGATATCGACTTCAATGAGAAAGAATATCAAATAAAGATAGTAATCAATCGAATGAATAAAAAAATTTTACAGCGATTCTATGGAATAAAAAAAAATAACATATCTTCGTATTTCTCCATTTAGCTATTTCTAGTATTTAGAGTACACGAAATATTTTTTTTTTCTAAATGGGATTTTCATATATCTCCCCCCTCCTTAGCTTTCTTTTTTTCCGAAAAGAGTATTAATTCAAGAATAAGAATAAATAGAATAAAAAAACTAAAGAAGGATTTGGTTTCAACAATAGATGTCTTTCACATCCAACTAAAACAATAAGTAATCCTTTTTATCTTAAATGGCCGTTCCAAAAAAACGTATTTCTACATCAAAAAAGCGTATTCGGAAAAATATTTGGAAAAGGAAGGGATATTGGACAGCATTAAAAGCTTTTTCGTTAGGGAAATCCCTTTCTACAGGAAATTCAAAAAGTTTTTTTGTGCAACAAAAAAATTAACAAATTAAGTATTAACTAATAGTACAAATTAAGTATTTAAGTATTAAGTAATAGTAATCAAAAATTTCAATAATCCGAATCAACTCGAAAAAAGAAATTGACCCATTTCCTATTTGCTACAAAATTTTGAATTTCCTATTGAGTTAAACTAATCAATATCAAATAGCAATCAGTTCCCTCTTTTTTATTTAAAAAATAAAAAAAAATTTAGCTTTTTACTGAATTCTAAAAATAAAATAAAAAAAAGGTTTCCTTGTTTTTGTTGACAAACACATAAATACAAGATAAAAAGGGGTTAGCCTTCTTTTTTTTTGTTAGTAGATTTTCTCATTTAGAAGATGGGGGGAGGTTTCGAACTATTTGTTTGTTAGATTTACAATAAAAAAAATTCAATTTTTATCCCCTTTTCTCTATCTATAAAAAAGGGGATAATTTTTGAATTTGAATTTCATTTTTAGTGAAAGTAATAGATTGAATTTAACTTTAGTTAACCTTTATATATATATTTCTATAAATTACTATATAGAAATAGAATATAGATAGAATCTAGAATTATATAGAAAATAGTATAGAATAAAAATATAGAAGGTAAATTTCTGAAATTAAATAAATGAGAAAAAGTTCATTAAAAAATGAAAACAAAAATATTTTTTAGGGTAGAACTCTCTCTTTATAGTTACAAGAGTTCAATTCTAAGAGAACATAAAATACACGAAAAATCCCAAGAGGCTAAGACCCTAAACTAAAATAACGAACTTTCTAACCCCTATTGTTTTTTTTGTATTATTTTAAATTTTATTTTTTTTCTGAAAAAAAAAAAACAAAAAATATTGCACTGAATTGTCTTCTTCAATCTCGACGATTGTTTATTTATAAACTATTATAAGTTCAAGCCAAGCCGCTATGGTGAAATTGGTAGACACGCTGCTCTTAGGAAGCAGTGCTAGAGCATCTCGGTTCGAGTCCGAGTAGCGGCATGTCATCTTCTAAAAAAGAGAAATAGATCCTATAATGAGTTCAACTCCCAATTTCCATTTAAGATACTTTTCTTTTTTTTTTTATGATATTTTCAACCTTAGAACATATATTAACTCATATTTCCCTTTCTATTGTTTTAACCGTAATTACAATTCGTTTAATAACCCTTTTTTGCGAAGATGGAATCGTACAACTGTATGATTCATCTGAAAAGGGTCTGATAGTTTGTTTTTCCTGTATAACAGGATTATTAGTTACACGTTGGATTTATTTGGGTCATTTTCCACTAAGTGATTTATATGAATCATTAATATTCCTTTCGTGGTGTTTCTCCCTTATTCATATAGTTCCATATTTCAAAAAAAATAAAAATTTATTAAACACAATAACCGGTTCAAGTGCTATTTTTACCCAGGGCTTTGCTACTTCCGGACTTTTAACTCAAATACACCAATCTTCAATATTAGTACCCGCTCTTCAATCCGAGTGGTTATTAATGCACGTAACGATGATGATATTGGGCTATGCATCCCTTTTATGTGGATCATTATTATCAGTAGCACTTGTAGTCATTACATTTCGAAAAAAGAGAAAGATTCTTGGTAAAAGTACTCTTTTAATAAAAGAGTCGTTTTTCGTTGGGGAAATGGAATACATGAATAAAAAAAGTAATCTTTTACAAACTACGTCTTTTTTTTCGGGTAAGAATTATTACAAATCTCAATTAATCCAACAATTGGATTATTGGAGTTATCGGATTATTAGTCTAGGGTTTTTATTTTTAACCATAGGTATTCTGTCAGGAGCGGTATGGGCTAACGAAGCTTGGGGATCCTATTGGAATTGGGATCCAAAAGAAACTTGGGCATTTATTACTTGGCTCGTATTCGCGATTTATTTACATACTCGAACAAATATAAACCCGCAAGGTGAAAATTCGGCAATTGTAGCGTCTATAGGCTTTCTTATAATTTGGATATGCTATTTTGGGGTTAATCTATTAGGACTAGGACTACATAGTTATGGTTCGTTTACATTAACATCTAATTGAATTCACGAAAGTATCTTACGAACACAACACATTCACATTACAGTACATATAAAAATAAAAAATTTTACGTGAAGGGGCACGAAGCATGCGAATAAAATATTTTATTGATTCGCATGGTTCATGCCCATATGGGGTTCAAATTCTTTTTTTTAGCTATAAATTTTAGTAATTTGCGAGAAGTAAAAGTTCTCTTTTTCATTCTACAACTTTTTCATTGTAAATTAAAAATCATGAATAGAAAAAAAACTATTTAGAAAAAGAATTAGATAGTATAACTTCAACCTTGTCAACCGATAGTGAAAGAACGAAATCCGGGTACATACCAATACCCAGTACGGGTAAAAAGAGGGAAATTGAAAGAAATAACTCTCGCGGTCCAGAATCAAAAAAATAAGAGTTTGGAACGTTAAAAAGCTTATATCCATAAAACATCTGACGTGACATAGATAATGAATAAATAGGAGTTAATATGATTCCAATTGCCATTACAAAAGTAATTAGTATTTTTGGCATTAAAAAAAATTTGTGACTAGTAATTATTCCAAAAAATACTATCAATTCAGCAACAAAGCCACTCATACCCGGTAATGCAAGGGAAGCCATTGCAAAGCTACTAAACATGGTGAATATTTTTGGCATTGTGATAGCCATTCCGCCCATTTCGTCAAGATAAAGAAGGCGTGTTCGATCATAAGTTGTCCCTGCCAAGAAAAAAAGTGCAGCACCAATAAATCCATGAGAGATTATTTGTAAAAGAGCTCCGTTGAGTCCTGTATCAGTTATAGAACCAATTCCGATAATTAGGAAACCCATATGAGATACAGAAGAATAGGCTATTCTTTTTTTTAAATTCCGTTGGCCAAGAGATGTTGAAGCTGCATAAATTATTTGGATTGCGCCTACTAGCACTAACCAAGGGGAAAATAGATAATGGGCATGAGATAATAATTCTATATTGATGCGAGCCAGTCCATACGCTCCCATTTTTAATAAGATTCCAGCTAGAAGCATACAAGTACTGTAATGTGCTTCTCCGTGGGTATCCGGTAACCACGTATGTAGGGGTATAATCGGCGATTTGACAGCAAAAGCAATAAAAAATCCAATATAAAATATTATTTCTAAGAACAAAGGATACGACTGATTTGTTGATGTTTCAAAACTTAATGTTGGTTGATTAGAACCAGATAAACCTATACCCAGAACTCCCATTAGGAGAAAAATGGAGCCCCCTGCTGTGTACAAAATAAATTTTGTAGCCGAGTACAGACGTTTCTTTCCCCCCCACATGGATAGAAGTAGATAAACGGGAATTAATTCTAACTCCCACATGATAAAAAAAAGTAAAAGGTTGCGAGAAGAAAATAATCCTATTTGACCACTGTACATTGCTAACATCAGGAAATGAAATAATCGAGAATCTCGAGTAACAGGCCAAGCCGATAAAGTAGCTAAGGTGGTGATGAATCCCGTTAGTAAAATGGGTCCTATAGAAAGTCCATCTATTCCCAATCTCCAATGGAAATCAAAAAGGCGGATCCATTTATAATCCTCCAATAGTTGGATTAACGGATCGTCCGGTTGGAAATGATAACAGAATGTATACACCGTTAGAAGTAGTTCTAAAATACATATACATATAGTATACCAACGAACGGCCCTATTTCCCCTATGGGGGAGAAAGAAAATTAAGGAACCTGCAGATATTGGCAAAACTACAATTATTGTTAACCAAGGAAAAAAAGTCGTGGTAAAGACAAGATGCGCTTGGACCAGAAAGACCGGTGCTCAAAAATAAAAATATCTTGAGCACCGGTCTTGTTGGTAAAAAAAAAATAAAATAAAATGGATTCAAGCAGAGTTTAGTGGAACGTATCAATATCAATAAGCTAGACCCATACTGCGAGTTGTTTCAGCCCCTAAATAAACCCGAACACTCAAGAAATCCGTTGGACAGGCGGATTCACATCTTTTACAACCAACGCAGTCTTCTGTTCTTGGAGCCGAAGCAATTTGTTTAGCTTTACATCCGTCCCAAGGTATCATTTCTAATACATCGGTGGGGCAGGCTCGGACACATTGAGTACATCCTATACATGTATCATAAATCTTTACTGAATGTGACATTGGATCTATACATTTTTAAACGTCATAAATTTTCGACCTAGTAAGCTTATAAACAAATCCTATATTTAGATACTAGGTAAATCAACAAGTTATCAGAATTTTTCTAATCAATTTACTTCTGGACTGCTTTATTATAAAAGAAAGGGCCAAAATACTTTGATTTCTTATGTTTATGTTTCTTTTGCAGAGAAGATTATACCTTAAATTTAAAATTCTTTAAGAATATTTGAATTCTTATGATTAATACTACTTATTCAACAAATTCGATTGGTTAATACGAGTTGATTTTCGATTACGATAAATTGATGAAACAATAGCCAGCCCAATGGCTGCTTCAGCGGCCGCAATGGCTATAACAAAAATTGAGAAAATATCTCCCCTTAATTGACGATTATCAAAAAAATCAGAAAATGTTACAAAATTTATATTAACTGCATTCAATATAAGTTCAAGACACATAAGGGCTCTAACCATATTTCGACTTGTGATCAATCCATAGACACCCATAGAAAATAAATAGGCACTCAAAACAAGTACATGTTCGAGCATCATTAAGCAACTCCTTAGCAATCTCATTCATTTCAATCTAAAAAACAATTCAATTGATTTGATTGAATCACATATAACAAGCATGAAATATTTTAACTGCTGATTTTTTATTGACGAGCTACAGCAATTGCACCTATTAAAGCAACTAAAAGAATTATTGAAATGAGTTCAAATGGAAGAAAAAAATCCGTTGATAAATGAATTCCAATTTGTTGACTATTGCTTATCAAATCTTGTTCTAGAACCTGGTTTGATCTTGTAGTCCAAATAATCCCGTACCATGACGTATCTGGAATAGTAGTAATTAGTGAAATAAAAAGACTTGTACAAACCACCAAAGTAACCCCATCCCCAACAGTCCAAAGGCGAGAATCCTTGTAATATTCTGAATCACTCATGAACATCACAGCAAAAAGAATTAAAACATTTACAGCCCCTACGTAAATAAGTAGTTGCGCGGCAGCTACAAAATAAGAACTCAATAGAATATAGAATAAGGATATACAAACAAGAACCAATCCTAACGAAAAGGCCGAATAAATTGAATTGGGAAGTAATACTACTCCTAGACCTCCTAAGATCAGACCCGATCCCAGAAAGACTAAAAGAAAATCATGCATTGGCCCGGGTAAATCCATAAAAAAAAAATCGAAATATTTCATGATCTTATTGACCTGACCAGGAAAAAAGAAGTAACTCCATTTTTTTATGTTTATGATATTTCCTAACTTCAAAAAAATTGAACAGATGGGGGCGGGTTGATATATATAGTGTTATTAGCCCTAATCATTCAATATCTGGAAATTTTTTTGAAAAAAATATATATATATTACTCTAATATAAAATACTCTAATATAAAAAATATAAATATAAAATTTATATATAGAAATACATTTTGGATCAAAATTAAATGACAAGTTTAAACAACTTTTGAAAAGCCTTATTTTTAGAGATCCAACCTAAACCTTAATTTCATTTATTTTAAATTTCATTTATTTTAAATTTCTTTTAATATTAATATTATTCATATATATATATTATTAATAATAATTAATTATTATTGATTAAATAATGAATTTGAATTTGAAGTGTTAATAGGGGATTTTTTTGAATTAAGAGGTTTAAGTTTAAATATTTTATATTTGATTTATATTGGAGGCGAATTCGAAATTGTGCGAATTGTGTAATCATCAATTACTGACGTTGGTAACCGACCCAAAGCAATTTGATTATAATTCAATTCGTGACGATCATAACTTGAAAGTTCATATTCTTCAGTCATTGATAAACAATTTGTTGGACAATACTCAACGCAATTACCACAAAATATACAGATTCCAAAATCAATACTGTAATTAAACAACCGTTTCTTTCGAATATCACTTTCCAATTTCCAATCTACAACAGGTAGATCTATAGGACATACACGAACGCATACTTCACAAGCAATGCATTTATCAAATTCAAAGTGAATTCGGCCCCGGAAACGTTCCGACGTAATTAGTTTTTCGTAGGGATATTGAATAGTTATAGGTAAACGATTCACATGAGACAGGGTAATCGCGAAACCTTGACCGATGTATCTGGCAGCTCGTATTGTTTGTTGACCATAATTTTTGAATTCAGTTAGCATAGGGAACATATCGTGAATGTGTATAAAGAATAAAATTGTAGACTTGTTTCTTTCTCTTGTTTGAGATAAGTGGTGAATATAGAATATTGTAATTGTTTACAGTGAAAGAAGTTGGGACGAAGTTGTTAATAATAGATTACCTAGAGAAATAGGTAAAAGAAATTTCCATCCAAGATTTAAAAGTTGGTCTATTCTCAACCTTGGTAAAGTCCATCTTGTTGCAATAGGAATGAACAAGAACAAATACGTTTTAGCTAATGTAATAAAGATGCTGATTATTGTTCCAAAAACTTTACCTACTTTATTTATATTTATGTCCAAAATTTTAGGAACGAATAGGTATGGAATAGAAAGATTCCAACCTCCTAAGTAAAGAACTGTTATAAATAACGAAGAAACTAGTAGATTCAGATATGAAGCAACGTAAAATAAACCAAATTTGATACCTGAATATTCGGTTTGATAACCTGCTACTAATTCTTCTTCTGCTTCTGGTAAATCAAAAGGTAATCTCTCACACTCAGCTAGAGAAGAAATTAAAAAAATGAGAAACCCGATAGGTTGACGCCACAAATTCCACCCCCAAAAGCCATATTTTGACTGCGCTTCAACTATATCAACTGTACTTGAACTGTTAGATAATCATAGTCGATTAGAACATCGCTGTTCTTATCACTATTACAGAACCATACGTGAGATTTTCACCTCATACGGCTCCTCAAGGGTCAGAAATAAATCTAAGGACATTTAATTCTTATTTATCTTTATCTTGATATTTTTTTTGTAGGATAGAGTCAAAACTTATCCCAAGTTCCCCAAATTAGACCAACGGAATTCTGTTTGCTATATTTTTTATTTAAAATATATAGTAAAAAAAGGTGCTTCTGAATTAATCTCATCTTTTCATTTTAGGAATGTCATTTTTGTTTGTTAATCAATAACTTAATCCTTGAATAAAAACCTTTTTGTAACAACATTATATAGGTATTTCATTTTTCAATCACGAAAAAGAATTCGGTATTCCATTAATTATTAATTTATGAATCATGTTAAGAGTTCTCTCTTTCTAACTAATGAAAAGATCGAAGAAAAGGACTTATTTAATTATTTTATTCTATTTTTTTTCGTTCCTATTCTCCTTTCTCATAAAAGGGATTTTACTAAAAAAAGATTACTTCGTTCTTGATAGTTATTTACTTAATCGGTGGATAGGAGCATACTCTAGGCCGGAATCGTGGGTAGTACTTCTTGATCATTTCTACTAACTTAAAGTCCCAATTCGAATTCCGTTTATGTGCAGAAATATCCTCTTAAAAAATTTAGAGAATATCCATTACTAATCCTTTGTGTATTTTGGTCTTTCTAACCATCCACTCAATTTTGTTCAACCTCCCGTTTAAACCCGCTTCAAGTGATGATAACTAAGCAACCAATCTTGGGGCAAACGGCCTTTACTGCTTTTTAATTAATAATCCATTCTTGTACATAGGAAATGAGACTTAATCTTTTTACTGCAAATTTGCAAGCCGTTTTTTTTCACTCATATAACTATCTGCTTTAGTTCATCAACCCAAATGATGCCTAAAAAAGATGAAAAAAATTATTTAACCTTAACCCTCTTCTCAGAAATAAGAAAGAAAAGAACTAGGAACTTTTTTCTATTTCAGCTAATTAGAGACACCGAATCACACGTAGAGATATTGATAATACACATAAAGTTAATGGTATTTCATAACTAATTGATTGAGCAGCAGCGCGTAAACCACCTAAAAAGGAATATTTATTATTTGATCCATATCCCGACATAAGAAGTCCAACGGGAGCAATACTTGAAATAGCGATCCATAAAAAAACCCCAATACCAAGATCGGCTAGAATAAGGTGATATCCAAAAGGAATTACTGAATAACTTAGTAAAATCGATATCACTGCGACGGATGGTCCGATACTAAATAACCGACCATCTCCGCTAGATGGAAGAAGGTTCTCTTTGAAAAGTAGTTTTGTACCATCTGCTACAGCTTGAAGAATTCCTAAGGGCCCGGCGTATTCAGGTCCAATACGTTGTTGTATCCCTGCAGATATTTCTCTTTCTAACCAAACAATTACGAGTACACCTATTGTGATTCCTAATACAAGAGTAAAAATCGGGACAAGTAGCCATATAAGCCCATAGACCTCTTTTAAGGATTCTAATCTGGAAAACGAATTGATAGCTTGTATTTCGGTTGTATCCATTATCATTTTTAACGATCAACTTCTCCCATAATGATATCTATGCTACCTAATATCGTCATAATATCAGCCAATTTCATTCTTTTAACTAACTGAGGAAGAATTTGCAAATTGATAAAACCCGGCGGGCGAATTTTCCATCTCCAAGGAAAAACACTCAGATCTCCTATCAGAAAAATTCCCAATTCCCCCTTTGGGGCTTCAACTCTCACATAAAGTTCTTGTTTCGCCAATTCAAAGGTTGGAGAAGGTTTTTTACTAATAAATCGATATTCAAAATCATTCCATTCGGAATCTTTTACTCTATCAAAACGTCGTATTTCTAAATTCTCGTAGGGCCCTCCTGGAATTCCTTCCAGAGCCTGTTGTATTATTTTTATGGATTCTGCCATTTCACCGATTCGTACTAAATAACGAGCTAACGAATCTCCTTCTTTTTGCCATTGAACTTCCCAATCAAATTCATCGTAACACTCATAATGATCAACTTTACGAAGATCCCATTGGATTCCGGACGCCCGTAGCATTGGGCCCGATAAACCCCAATTTAGTGCTTCTTCTCCGCGAATAACGCCCACGCCTTCAACCCGTTCTAAAAAAATAGGATTCCGTGTAATAAGCTTTTTATATTCAGCAACCCCCGTTAAAAAGTAATTACAAAAATCCAAACATTTATCTATCCAGCCATAAGGTATATCAGCAGCTATTCCTCCGATACGAAAATAATTATGCATCATTCGCATACCAGTAGCTGCTTCGAATAAGTCATATATCAATTCCCTTTCTCGAAAAATATAGAAGAATGGGGTCTGTGCACCAATATCTGCCATAAAAGGGCCAAGCCATAACAAATGGGAAGCTATACGACTCAACTCCAACATAATGACTCTGATATAACTAGCTCTTTTAGGTACTTGAATATTTCCTAATAGTTCGGGCCCATTTACAGTGATTGCTTCCGTGAACATAGTAGCTAAATAATCCCAACGCGTTACATAGGGCAAATATTGGATAATTGTTCGATTTTCCGCAATTTTCTCCATCCCTCTGTGTAAATAGCCTAATATAGGCTCACAGTCAATAACATCTTCACCATCTAGAGTAACGATGAGTCGAAGAACACCATGCATTGATGGGTGGTGAGGCCCCATATTGACTATCATAAGGTCTTTTCTTGTAGCCGGTACAGTCATAAGTTTTTTACCCATTCATTTTTCCATGAATTGCTGAAAGTAAAAAGAAGTTTATCCAAATACAAAAAAAACGGAAAGAGTACTTAAAAAAATTCTTCCAATTAACGAGTTTTTGTTTTTGCCTCTCGAATACCCAACTGACCAATTAATTCTTTATAACGTGCTCCATTTTTTTTTTCCAAATAAGCCAACAGCCGCTGACGTTTTCCTAAAATTTTTCGCAAACCTCTCTGAGATAAATAGTCTTTTTTGTGCACTTCCAAATGTGAAGTAAGTCTCCGTATCTTATTGGTAAAACGGAATACTTGAAATTCAACGGACCCCCTTCTTTCTTTTTCATAAATAACCGAAATGAATGCACTTTTTACCATAAAAGATTTTCCCTCTTACACTTTTACAGATATGGATTTTACCGATGAGTAATAATAATGCTAGTAATTTTAATGTGTTATATACAATAATCTGAATTTATTTATGAACTCCTAATTTTATCAACTCATATTAATCCATCCAGGTTTCAATTTAATTTATTCTGAAAAAGAAAAAAGAAGGAAAGGGGTTCATTTTTGCATGGCATAATTTAGACCTAAAATGAAGAAGATTCTGTTAATTGATTTGTAGGCCTAATTGATACCTCAGCGGTTTTAGTCTTCGTATTCTATATTAGAATGGCATGGAAGGTGGGGCGTGTCAACCTCTTTACTTTCATATACTCCGTAGGGTATAGCATATATAGCAAAAATGGACTATCAACGACTTTTCAACCGCGGATACATCCGTATCCTTAACATACTGAAACGACTGCCATTATTTGTATCAAACCAATAGCGATTCATACAAGCTAAATCTTCTAATCGATAATTAGGCCAAAGAAAAAATTTGAATTTAATTAATTCATTCTTATCTTTATTAAGATTAAGATGGTTCTCTTTATCCAAATCCAAAGATTGACTGCAGTTGTTCTCAGTCCAAAATATTGGATTTTTATTCCCAGTCTTTGAATTCAAAGAAATTAGAATTCTCAATTCTCTACGACGTCTATGCGATAAAATGGTTTCGGGAACAAGCAAATCAAAACCATTCTTATCAACATAGGGTTGTTTTGTATATCCTTGATTAATTTGGTGCTTAATCTTATGAACCAACGAAATACCTAAGGTTTGATACATAATAAATTGTCCATCATTTTTTAGAGACAGGCGCGCGGGTTCGATAATCAAGATCGCCTCTTTCCCCACTTTGACAACTTTTTGACTAATATCCATTGGCTCCACCTTCAGTTCTCCGTTTACAATCGCGGATGCAGAAAGGTTTGTTAGTGTTTTCCGTCTAAGCAGGAAAACAGCTATGGATAGATTAGTCATCTCTGTTTCAAACCAATCATGGTTCAAGACCAGTTGAGAAATTACAAAACGTTTTTGCCTTGTCTCTATGTCTATTTCTAGTTCACTTTTCTTTTCCTTTTTTCTTTTTTTAAGTACCGGTACCGGATCTTGAATATCTTTTTTGTTCTTTCTTGAAGATTTGGCATTCCCTTTTTTTTTTACATTTGATGTAAGATCCCTTTTGCTTTCGACCGATTCGTTTTCTTTTTTAGCTTTTTCGTCTTTTTTAGCTTTTTCGTCTTTTTCGTCTTTTTTATTTTGATTCTTTATTTTTTTATTTGAAACGGATTCCCCTTTTTGTTTTTGGTTTTCTTCGATGTTTTTCTTTTCACTATTTTCAATAAGACCATTTTTATCTAGATTCAAATTTAACAGAAGCTTTTGACTTGGTATAACCCACGGTTTTGTTTTATATAGATTATAAGTTAGGACAAATTCGGGGAAGAACCAAGATCCCAGATCTGGTCGAGGACCATTTAGTATTTCTTTATTCCGTCCCAGCCAATTAAAAAAATCTTTTCGGGATTTTGGTAAATTGGGTTGGAACTTTTGTGAAAGCGTAAGATAAAGAAGTTCTTTATTATCAAATTTTTTAATAATTTCATAATAGTTAGTATCAATCTGAGCATTTTCATTACTCGCCGCATCCAGTTCGATGTAGGACTCCATTCTAATTTCGTATCTAAAATCAAGAACTAAATTTTTACGATCCAAATATTTTCTATCGGGATTGATTTCTGCATATCTAAAATTGAAATACTCAATATCCGAAAAGTTTTTAGTAGGGATACTTCTCAATATAGATATATCAGACATATTATATTTATGCGTGTTGGATTTATAAAAAATATCTTTGTTCTTTTTTAATTGGTCTTGTGCGCTTGATTTATAAATAGATGAGTCCCTCTTATTTTCATAATTCAAATTAATAGATTTATATGATAAAAGATCATATCTAGAGGTTTTTTCAAAATTAGTTTTTTCATTATCCCACTTGGAATTTTGATTTTTATGACGTCTATTTCTCCACTTTTGGAGTATTAATTTATACCATTTAATACGAGATGAATGTCCCATTAACAACCAATTTTTCCATTCATTCATTTCAGAATTCGGGAGTTTCTTATGACTTAAATTAGAATGAAGTATTCCTTGTCTTTCAAAGTAATCTTTTATTTCAGCCTTAATAAAAAAAGACATTCCGTGATATTGAAAAAAAGATCGTAATTTGGTACTAACTCGGCTTTGTGATAATTTATAAAATACATATGCTTGTGAGAAATAGGATAAGTCACAAAAACTATGTAAATTTTTACTATTTCTAAGACTATTAATTGGTTTTTTTAGAGTTGAAATAAAGTTAATTATATTTTGATTTTTTCTATTAAGCTTTTCTTGATTTGTTTCATTAATGGGCTTAGCTGGCATTTTTTTTATTGATTCAAGAAGAAATTGTATATTGAGTCTCGAAATATTAATAATAGATAAAAAAATATCTATGTATATTTTTTCAAGGAAAATCTTTAGAAAACAATCTAATTGAGAGATTAATCGAACATTTCTTCTTTTTAATATTTGCCAAATATTTGTTGTCGATTCGAATCTTTTAGCAAGATATCCTTTTTCGGTAGGATTAATATATACCCCGGATGGGGTTATTTTGTTTTTTTCTTTTGTAATTTTTTCTATTTGATTTCGGATTTTTTCTATTTGATTTCGAATTGTGCTTGTTCTACTTGTTAGATCCTTCTTTTTTGTCAGTGAAGAATTTTTCCAATTTTGAGATTCAAATAGAAGACTAAATGATTCATCAATTATTTGATTGCTGGTTCTAGAATCTTTTTCGTTTTTAATTGCATTCGATTTTGATACTTTTATTAAGCTAACTTTTATTAAGCTAAAAATTGGGTTGAATTTTTCTAGTATTAATTTTGTTAGTATTCTTGCTATTTCTAAATACGACCTTTTCCATTTTACAATTGTTTTTTCTAGTTCCTCAAAAATGGGTTCAAAAAAAGAATTTCTTTCTCTAAATAGGGATGTGGGAGAACCAAAAGGAACGTCAGTTTGCAGTCCCCAAACTGTTAAAAAACAAGAATCCGTTTTTTCAATTGGTATTAAATTTTTATCATTTAGATCAAAATCAGCTATATCAGAGGGTCCTAGTTTATCTTTGTGCCAAGGTTTCAGGGAGAAAGGAAATAAGATTTTTATCTGCATACCGTCTTCCCACCAATCCGCTGGGAATTCTGTTTCCGATATTTGGATACCATCAGTGGTACATTTAATATGCATTTCTTGGTTCCATTCCTTTAGATCCTCAAACCATTCAGGAGGTTGAAATAATAACATACGTCCAATATTTTTGGCTATTATCAATGAAGGCAATAGAATATATTTTCTAAAAAAAGATTGAGTTATTAACGCAGATCCCCTTATTAGGTGCCCACCTGGGATATCCTCCCATAGCCGCGCTACGAGTATCCGCGATTCTTCCTCGTTTCTTTTGGATACTTTTTCGTGCCTATCGCTCAACTTTTTGGCTTTTGGCCTCGTCTTGCCTGTCCAAACATTAAAATAAATTGTAAAAGTTTCGAATAGATCCAATATTTGAACCGGTAGGTAGGGGAATGCTTTGATTCTATCCAAAAAAAGGGGAGAGTGCGCGTTTGCTTGATACAGTTGCCAAACTCCAATTTTACGCCTTTGAGAGCGCAGAGAACCTTTAATTAGTTCCCGCCGAAAGTCCGATTCGGGCAAATAACGTAACAAGGGTATTCCCACCATACCCTTTCTTGTTTTTATTCTACCTTTCTTTGGAGAATTAGAGGATCTACTTTCAGCTTCATCTTCAGCTTCCTTTTTTTTTTTTTCTTGTGCTTGTGCTTGTTTTTTTGCATTTTCATCTTCATTTTTTTTTTCATCTTCATTTTTTTTTTCATCTTCATCTTCATCTTCCAAATTTTCCTTAGGAATCAAAATCGTTTCAATTTTGAAAAATCTTGAGCGAATTTCAAAGCCCTCTGTTACTTCCGATTCGGAGTCCGAGTCCGATTCGGATTTCGATTCCGATTCCGATTTGGATTCCGATTTCAATTTCAATTCGGATTTCGATTCCGATTTCGATTCGGATTTCGATTCCGATTTCGATTCGGATTTCAATTCCGATTTCGATTCAGATTTCGATTCGGATTTCGATTCCGATTTCGATTCGGATGTCGATTCCGATTCGGATTTCGATTCCGATTCCGTGTCGTTGGGGTCTTCAAATTGTTTTTCATATTCTAGAAATTCGTCGTCTATTTCGCTGATTAATTCGCCTGGCCACCGAGGGACTGTTTTACTTATTTCTTGTATTTCATTAATATATTCCTTTGGAGTATTGTTAATAGATTCCTTTGGATTATTGTTAATAGATTCCTTTGGAGTATTGTTAATAGATTCCTTTGGAGTATTGTTAATAGATTCCTTTGGATTATTAGTAGCGGTTTGAATGTCATTCAATAAAATTTTTAAAAATCTTTTGTTTTCTTTAGTCAATTTTAGTTGTCTATCAAATTCGCCAGTTAAGGTAGAAAAATTGTCCATTTTGATTAAAAATTGTTTTTTATCAAATGCATTTGTTTGCTCCTCAAATTCTTCGGAATCGGGATCTGCAAAAAGGATAGCGTAAATCCGATTTATATAAAATCTTTCCATTAAATCTTCTATCGACCTGTTAGAAGGTGAAATCTCTGGTGTCATTCTTAAGCGATAGGGCCCACTTAATAAAGGATCATAGGCTTTAGGAAAATAAAAATATTTGTTTTCACTATCATCGTTGTTTTCACTATCATCTTTGTTTTCACTATCATCATTACTATCATTACATAATCGAGTTCTTGTTTCCAGTATATCTAGAAAACGGGATTTCTTGTCGAGAGCTTCAATTCGATTTCTAAATTCGTTACTTGTCTTATTCCCCTTTCTGTTGTTGGAATAAATCCAATAATTGTTAAATTCATTATCATTAGATTTAAATTCATTATCATTAGATAGAGTTTTCTCTATTGTAGACCACCATACTATATTTTTTAGCTTTTGCAGAAAAAGTGACAAACTTGGTGGATATGTAAAAGCAATTTTTTCTTTTCCATCACTTTCGCATATGTGAAAGAAATACTGCGACAGTTCCGGTCGTACGGCCGTTTCATTTTGGTCATTGCTTTCTTCTTTTTCATTTTTATCATTGCTTTT